CCAAAGATCAAAACGCTGATTCAAAATTCTATTGCATCATCCGCCCACGAGGAATTGCCAAAACATTTGACTAGTGACTCATTCCAATATAAAGGACTAGTAAATAAAATAATATTTAGTAAATGGTGAAAATAAATGAGTTCTTAGTCGTAGAATATTATTCTCGTCAGACTTGAACCTAACGAAAATAAGAAAGGTTCATAAAATTATTTCCCCTTTTCGCGGAAGGGCCTTAATCCGTATTTTCTCATTCATGTATCACAAATGGATCTACAGTAGGATTTTTTTTTATTGCCGTACCAAAGTAATTAATTTTTAATAATGAATTTCTATCAAATAAAAGTCTTATTGCTGAAATCTATTTGATTTGATACATTGTGGTCGGTGGTGAATTAACAGAAACGGAAAGAGAGGGATTCGAACCCTCGGTAAACAAAAGCCTACATAGCAGTTCCAATGCTACGCCTTGAACCGCTCGGCCATCTCTCCTACATAATCTTATTATTGACCAGAAACTGAGTGAATAGCGAGTTTTCGTATCCCTGCAAGTACAGGTACAACCACAACCGCTCGGGGGTTCCATGGTTCTAAAGGAATAATTCCTTTCCCATTTCCATGGATACGAGCGGGACTATTACTTACTATTTCATCTAAGCTATTTCATCTAAGTGGAAGAATCCTGGATTTATTTTTACTAGGAATTCCGCTAACTCGAAAAGTTTTAGTTTGGTTTTTCTCCCTCGAGAAAAAGAATGGAAGAATTCTTCTTATTCCATAATAACCCTAGAATTCTGTTTGCATAACGTACGCTACGCCATACAATCGAAATAGAAAATAGGGTAATGGGACAATTAATGACTTTGAAAACGCGAAATAGCTGATGAGAGAAGTTGTTGTTGAGAAATAGGAAAGTGGAATGAAATCCAATCTGATTCAAATATTGAATATCTCTCCTTGTCCAAGCAGAAGGAAAAGGAGACAATTTGAGCAGAAAGCCCATATCTATTATCTATTTTTTAGAATCGAATTAGTCTGTTTTTTGCTATTTCGTACTGTATAATTCCTTTGTTTATGGGATCCCCGAGGGTTTCCAATCAATAGGGGCGTAGTATAGGTAGTTAGAGAGTGTTGGCTCCCCTCTAACAGACAGGTTTGAAACTCGTGAAGTCAAGAAAAGGTTGACTGCCTAGGCTGACTTTTCCATACGTGCTGCGTACTGTTTCTCAAAATATGAGTGAAGGACAGTAATTCTCTACTTAACAAGGGAAAGCTCTACTGGAAAGACAATTACTCAAGCAGTAAAGCTCGGCCTCAGTGCGTCCTACTTCTGTCGTGTTTTAAGCCAGCTATCTCTTTTAGGCATGCCAGATACTATATATAATATAAGCTTTTTCAGTTTTTTCGGGAAACTTAAAAAAATCAAAAGATGATTCTCGCTTCCACCAACCAAAGGGCGATCCTAACCAATGGGCGGCCGGAGGTAGGTTTTAAAATCAGTAAGTAAATTAGGGTCACGGCTGGAAAAACCATGTGTTTACAGGCCGCGGAAATCTCTCGCACTCTCAAAAGAGAGGTGGGGCGCTTACGCTTAAGTCGATGGAACTTAAGGTTGAAATAACACTGGGAGTCTGCAGCTCATTCTACTGCAAAACCAACACGGAGTCGTGGGAAAAGAAAGAATGATCTGGAAGAATGGAAATAATTTATTATTCGCTAACTCACTTCCGAGATTAAGCTCAGGAGAAATAGCATCCATTGAACTCCGCCCGTCAAATGCGAGGCACGAAGCGTTTCTTATCTTGTATCAAAAATTGGATTTTTAACAGGAGTACGACTGGCAGCACATAAATAAGTATGAACAATAGAGGCGAAAGTCAAAGAGCATCTTCCGATCTGAAAGTACCAACTGTTCCAAAGCATTCATTTTGCGCATTCAAAGCATTCAATTCCGAGCTTTCTCGCGCTGGACAAAGACACTCGCCCAGGCTTTATACCTATATTTGCCCTCCTCAGACAGAAGAGTGAAGGTTCATGTGGTTTTTAGAAGACCCTACCTACGATGTAGACCTCAAACTCAAGCCCAGTAGATAGACCTCACGAAGGATTTTGCTGCGAGAACGCCTTACCCAAGCGCCAGTGTCCGGTTCCTCGAAAGAAGCAAGAAATCTTTCATACGCCTATTCAAGAGATACCATCCTTGACGTGTTGTTGGGTGATACGTATAACCGGGTACGACTTACAACGTTTGGATACCAGATTCAGAGACATTTCATTACTGTTCTGAATATACAAGGCAATGTTTCAAGACTGACATTCAATGGGAAAGACCAACATAGTTAAGTTGGTAATAGGTCATAGGTAACCAAATACATAGATAGTACTTCTATATCGTTCGTGCAGAAAAAAGAGTATCCTTAGGGTACTAATTAGATAAAATATATTATCCCCCATACTTTTAGTAGAAGGTTGCATTTCATATCCGGTGAGACAAGAAAAGGCC